AATTGGTTAAGGGACTTTAAAGTTCAATAAAAGAGTATTCAATGAGAGTCTTGGTAAAAGTTTTAGGACGTTACGCGACGAAAATTATAGAGAGGCCTAGGCTTGTGATCTGTAAGTTTCCTGAGAGAAAACTCAAAACTTAATATAAATTAAAAAATGTGAACTGAATCATCTTAGTAACATTTTAAAAATCAAACGAGAATTTGCGAGTATTGGTGAATGAAAGCAAAAGAAGTTAAAATAATTGCTTTATGAAATTGCAATATTATAAAAGGTATTAATCCTGTAGTAAAGTTTATTATTAACTAGAAGTAGCGCGAATTTTATTGCGTGAATATGAGGAGAACCACCTTCTAAAACTTACAAAACTTTTAACCGATAGTGAACGAGTATTGTGAAAGAAAGACTAAAACATCCGTTAGGAATTAATTAATTGAATATTTTATATATTTCGGAGTTTAATAAAACCACGAATTGCCTTTTGCATAATGAATCAACAAGTTAATATATGTTGCAAGCATAAATTTTATTAGATTAAGCTTAAAGTAATATGTATTAGACCTGAAACCAAGTGATCTAACCATAAACAAGCTGAAAATTTATTAAATTAAATTGAAGGGCTGTACTCACATATGTAGCAAAATATGGAGATGATTTGTGGTTAGGGGTGAAAGATCAATCAAACTTGGAGATAGCCGGTTTTCCACGAAAAGTATTTGAGTACTACATGATTTAAATAAATTAAAGTTAGAGTAAACTAATTAAAGAATGGGGTGTAAAAACTTACTGAATTTAATATAACTCCGAATTGAAATTTAATCAGTAAATCATAGTCAGTCTTTAAGCGATAAGGTTTAAGAGACGAAAGGAAAACAATCCAGCCCATATACTAAGATCTTAAAATTATAACTTAGAGAAAAAAGATTTTAAAAAATTGCAAATAATTTAGGGTATGCTTAGAAGCAGCTTCCCATTAGAGAAAGCGTTTTAGCTCGTTATTCCTTTTCTTAAAATTGAAAATAATGGAGACTATAAGTTATATATCGATGTAATGGATTAATCACATAACTAAAATTAATGGTAGTGGAACATTCTGTAATTTAAATTTATTTGAAAAAATAAAAATAAAATTCAGAAAAGCGAATGTTGATATGAGTAGCGTAAATCTTGTCTAAATCAAGATCATTTTATGTTGAAGGTTTTTAATGAAAATTCAGAAACATTAAGTTAGTCGGCCCTTAAAAATTAGGTGAAAGCTAAATTTGATAGGAATTTATTTCGATAAAACCATTTATATGCATAAATGTGTGGAAAAAAACTAAAATTTTTTAATTGAAACAGCAAGGAGATATTATTAAAATTTTAATTTTTCAAGAAAAAATTATAATGAAAGACCGTACTTAAACCGACACTGGTAAACTGATTAAGAAAATTAAAATGAACGGGTAAATTATATTGAAGGAACTCGGCAAATTAACTCTGTACGCTCGCAATAAAGAGAACCTTATAATTTAAAGGTGGCACAAAATAAAAAGCAACGACTGGTTAACAAAACCACAGGACTCTGCAAATTTATAAAAAAGTATAGAGTCTGATGCCTGCCCGGTGCTTAAAAAAGAAAAAGATGGGTTAAAGCTCAAATTTGAATTCTAAGTAAACGGCGGTTCTAACTATAAGAATCCTTAGGTAGCGAAATTCCTTGACGGGTAAATTCCGTCCTGCATGAATGGCTTAACGATTGCTTTACTGTCTCCAATATAAACCCGGCGAAATTACAAAACCTGTGAAAATGCAGGTTTCTTACAGTAAGACGGAAAGACCCTAGATCCTTTACTCTAATTTTGTATTGTAAAATTATTTTTATTGTGTAGCGTAAGTGGAAGTAATCAACTAAAATGAAACACCACTCTTTAACAAGTAATTTACTTATTAAATTATTATTTTAAAATAGTGCAAAAAAAAGAGTTTACTTGGGATGAGTACCTCCTAAAATGTAACGGAGGTGTACAATGGTAAATTAAGCACAATGGTAAATTTGCTTGACAATTAGATTTATAAATCAAATTGAGACGAAAGTCAGTCATAGTGATCCGGTATTTAAGTGTGGAGTTAATACCGCTCAACAGATAAAAGGAACTCTAGGGATAACAGATTCATCGTGACTAAAAGTTCGTATTGACGTCACGGTTTGATACCTCGATGTCGACTCATCTTATCCTGAAGTTGAAAAAAATTTCAAGGGTCTAGTTGTTCGCTAGTTAAAAAGGTACGTGAGTTGGGTTCAGAACGTCGTGAGACAGTTCGGTCCCTATCTACTGTAAGCAGGAAAAATAAAAAACTTATTTCTAGTACGAGAGGATCGAAGTAAATTAACCTCTAGTGAATTTGATTGTTATACCTATAGCAATGTCTAATAGCCAAGTTAACTAAATATAAGTACTGAAAGAATCAATTAGTACGAAAATTGTTTTTAGATTTTTCAAGAATCATCTAAACGAAAATTAGATTGATCGATTATAAAATGTAAGCTTAGTAATAAATTTAATTTATAAATACGAATTTATTCAAAACTTTAAATTTAACTTAACCAATATAAATGGCTCAGAAAACTAATCCTATTGGACTTAGACTTGGCATTAATCAAGTTTGAGATTCAACCGTACAAAATTATGGTAGGCATCATAGAGTGTATACCAATTTTGTAAAAAATCAATTTTTGTTTAATTATTTTCTTAAGCAACACTCTGAACTCAGAAATGTAGGGCTATTTTCTCAAAATTATTTGACGTTGAAATATGCCAGTAGTTGTATTGATTTTACATATAACACAAAGATATTACAAACAAACGATAAATTTTCTAAATATTCAACAGAAGAAATTAAATTAATTTTAAAAAATATAAATATAGTTGAAGCTAACGTTAAACTATTTTGTACTTCCAAATCTACCTTTACAGCCAATCTGTTAGCAATCTATGCAGTTTATCTTTTTGAGCAAAATTTAACCCTAAAAAAAATTATAACAAGTCTAACTTTATTTTTGAAACGTCAACTAAAAGTAAGAAAAATAGTTTACCTAAAAAATGCTCCTCAAGAGCTTAAACTAATAGGCTTTAAAGTAAGAATTTCAGGAAGGTTTGAAAACACTAGAAATAGAATGGCAAAAGCTTACGAGCAAAGTGTAGGGTCTCTTTCTATGGTACGTTTAAAAAATATCATAGAATTTCATAATCAAACTATTTATACTAAGCTTGGTGTTTGCAATTTACAAATTTGATTAATTTATAAAAATTAGGATGCTTCGAACTTATAAAAAAACCCACAATAAATATAAAATTAAAGGTAAAAAAAAATTTAACTTTTTAACTTTTGGTTCTTGTGGATTAAAAGCTATTTCTTGCGGCCGTATAACAAAAGAAAAGTGAGAATCAGTGCAATGGGTATTACGTAAAAAATTTAAAACAGAGTTAAACACCAAGCAAAATAAAATATGAAATCTGGTTGAGCTAAATAATTCCTTAACAAAATTGAGTTTAGAATCAAGAATGGGGAAGGGAAAAGGTTTAATATATACTCAAAGTAAATTTGTACGGGAGGGCTCATTATTATTTGAATTTGATTCATTTCCACAACAATTTCATAAAGAAATTATCAAATTTATGCAAAGTAGGGTTTCAATAAAGCTGCAATTAGTCAAATTTTAATTGCATGAATGGGGGAGAAACTCAAAGGTTGAGTGTTAGTCTGTCGCATTAAAAGTTGCGGGTTCGAATCCCGTCTCTCTCGATCTAAATACAAACATTAAAAAAGTATAAAAATATAAAATAAAGATGACATCTTTCTTTACTAGTTGAATTTTTCGTTGAATTTTTTCAACAAATCACAAAGATATTGGAACTCTATATTTAATTTTTGGAGCATTTTCAGGTATTTTAGGAGGTTGTATGTCTATTCTAATCAGAATGGAATTAGCACATCCAGGAAATCATTTATTATTAGGAAATCATCAAGTTTATAATGTATTAATTACTGCGCACGCTTTTTTAATGATTTTCTTTATGGTAATGCCTGTTTTAATAGGTGGTTTTGGTAATTGATTAGTACCGATAATGATTGGCAGTCCCGATATGGCTTTTCCTCGCTTAAACAACATTTCTTTTTGGTTGTTACCGCCTTCTTTATGTTTACTTTTAACTTCAGCTATTGTAGAAGTGGGTGTAGGTACAGGTTGAACTGTATATCCACCATTGAGCTCAATTCAAAGTCATTCAGGAGGAGCTGTAGATTTGGCAATCTTTAGTCTGCATATTTCAGGAGCCTCATCAATTTTGGGGGCAGTTAATTTTATTTCAACTATTTTAAACATGCGTAATCCTGGTCAAACAATGTACCGCATCCCACTATTTGTTTGATCTATATTCGTAACTGCATTTTTGTTATTATTAGCCGTACCAGTTTTAGCTGGAGCTATTACAATGCTATTAACAGATCGTAATTTTAATACATCATTCTTTGATCCAGCTGGCGGGGGTGATCCTATTTTATACCAGCACTTATTTTGGTTTTTTGGACATCCAGAAGTTTATATTTTAATTTTACCAGGATTTGGGATGGTTAGTCATATAGTGTCTACCTTTTCAAGAAAACCTGTATTTGGATACATTGGAATGGTATATGCAATGGTATCTATAGGCGTACTCGGTTTTATTGTTTGAGCTCATCATATGTATACTGTTGGTTTAGATGTGGATACTCGTGCTTATTTTACAGCTGCTACTATGATTATTGCAGTTCCAACAGGAATAAAAATATTTAGTTGGATAGCTACAATGTGAGAAGGTTCAATTCATTTTAAAACACCTATGTTATTTACTATAGGTTTTATCTTTTTGTTTACTATAGGAGGTTTAACGGGAATTGTTTTGGCTAATTCAGGGTTAGACATTAGTTTGCATGACACTTATTACGTTGTTGCACATTTCCATTATGTTCTTTCCATGGGGGCGGTTTTTGCTATCTTTGCTGGTTTTTATTATTGATTTGGAAAAATTACAGGTGTTCAATATCCTGAGATATTAGGCCAGATTCATTTTTGATCAACTTTCCTTGGAGTAAATCTAACTTTTATGCCTATGCATTTTTTAGGATTAGCGGGAATGCCTAGACGAATCCCAGATTATCCTGATGCATATGCAGGGTGAAACTTAATAGCATCCTATGGATCATATATCGCAGCTTTTAGCACTTTATTCTTTTTTTATTTAGTGTTTATCTCTTTAACCTCAAATAATCCTTGTGCATCATCTCCTTGGGATTTCGACGAAGGTACACTAAAACAAGGTAGTTCAAGCTTAGAATGAACGGTAACTTCACCACCAGCGTATCATACATTTGAAGAAATGCCGTTAATTTGCGAAACCATAAAATAATAAATATGATAAAATTATTAATAGTTTTTTTTATATTAACACTTTTACCTAGTAAAAGCTTAAGTGATGCAGCTGAAAATTGACAACTAGGATTTCAAGATCCAGCAACGCCTATTATGGAAGGAATTGTAAATCTTCACCATGATTTAATGTTCTTTATTTGTGTAATCTCAATATTTGTAACTTGAATGTTAGGACGTACATTGTGACATTTTAACCAACATCAAAATAAAATCCCTTCGTCTTTATCTCATGGGACTTTGATTGAAATTGTTTGAACAGTAACACCAGCTTTTATCTTATTAATTATTGCAATCCCATCTTTTTCTTTACTTTATGCAATGGATGAAATAATATCACCTGCTATTACAGTAAAAACATTAGGTCATCAATGATATTGAAGTTATGAATATTCCGATTACTTAAACGAAGAAAATGAGGCTGTTATATATGATAGTTATATGATTCCAGAAGAAGATCTACAAGACGGTCAGCTTAGATTATTAGAAGTTGATAATCGTATGGTTGTACCAATTAATACACACATAAGGTTAATAGTTTCAGCTGCTGACGTTTTACATAGTTGAGCAGTACCTTCCCTTGGTATTAAATGTGATGCAATTCCAGGTCGTTTAAATCAAACTTCTCTTTTTATAAAAAGAGAAGGTGTTTATTATGGTCAGTGTAGTGAAATTTGCGGTATAAATCATGGATTCATGCCTATTGTTGTAGAAGCAGTTTCTCTACCACACTATGTTGGTTGGATTTCAAATAAATTAAGTGAATAACAACAACATGAGATTATCAGCTTCTCAAATTATATTTTTAGGATTTCTTTTTTTTGCATTAATTTACCCCAATAAAATTTTTCCTGCAACATTAATCAAATTTTGCAGGGATTCAATTAAGCAAGTCTTAAAAATAATCTCTAAAAATTCAAAATAAATTAATTATGACTCTTTTATCTCAAATTTCTAAGTCTGTTCAGCGACATCCTTTTCATTTAGTAGATCCTAGTCCTTGACCTTTTGTGGCGTCTTTGGCCGCCTTTTCGTGCGCGGTTAGTGGGGTTATGTATATGCATGCTTTTAAAAAAGGTGGCTTTATTTTGTTGCTCAGCTTTTTGTCTTTGCTAACTATTATGTTTGTTTGATGAAGAGATGTAGTAAGAGAATCAACATTTGAAGGCCACCATACAGGAATTGTTCAACAAGGCTTGCGTTACGGAATAATTCTTTTTATCATATCTGAAATTTTATTTTTTTTCGCATTTTTCTGGGCATTTTTTCACAGTAGCTTGTCACCTGGAGTTGAGATAGGATCAATATGACCTCCCAAAGGAATAAGTGTTATTGATCCATGAGAAATTCCTTTTTTGAATACTTTAATACTTTTATTGTCTGGATGCACAGTTACGTGATCTCATCATGCGATTGTGGCAAATCTGCGTTCTCAAGCACTATTAAGTCTATTTTTGACTATTATCCTAGCTGTAATATTTACATCTCTTCAAGCTTACGAATATAGATTAGCAGACTTTCGACTTTCGGATGGTATTTACGGTTCCACCTTTTACATGGCTACAGGATTCCACGGATTCCACGTATTTGTCGGTACTATATCCTTATTAATTTGTTTAATACGTTTAAACTGATATCAATTAACTCAACAACATCATTTTGGCTTTGAATCAGCAGCCTGATATTGACATTTCGTAGATGTCGTATGGTTATTTTTATTTGTATCAATTTATTGATGAGGAGGGCTTTAAATTATGTTTAATATTACTATATCTATTTTAACTTTATTAATACTAATCTCGCAAAATCTTTTGCTGCTAAATGAGGAATCATTAATTTTACTTTGTTTTATGGTTTTTACTTGATTAGTTTACTATAAACTTAAAGCTTCAATTCAATCTGATCTAAACTCTAGAGCATTAGATATACACAAGTCAATTCGATCATCATTTGACTATACATTAACTTCACTAAAATCAGAATTAGATACTCAGCAAGAAGTTAGAGGCTTAACTGACAATTTTTGTGATTTGAAATATTATTTTACGAAGCTAAATACTTTTCTTGTGTTAAAACTAAAAGAATTTACATTAGGGAATTATCAAAAATCATATAAAAAAAAATTGATTTTTATCCAACGTTTAGAAAAACAAACTTCAAAATTGTTGGCCTTATTAATCGTTAAAAAATTGAGCAAAATTACAAATTTAAATCGATATTATCTTAAAAATTTGCAACTAGGTACATGAAAATGTATTTATAAAATTACATTAAGAGAATATTTTGAAACTATTTAAAAGCGGGTATAGAAAAATAGGTAATTTCATTAGTTTTCCAAACTAAATTTACGGGTTCGAATCCCGTTATCCGCTATAATTTCCATGGTGTATAGCCAAAAGGTAAGGCAATGACTTTTGATGTCATCATGTAAAGGTTCGAATCCTTTTACACCAGATGATTAAGCTCGCTTGGTGAAATAGGTAAACACGATGGATTTAAAATCCGTTCCTAAATAGGTTACTGGTTCAAGTCCAGTAGCGAGTACTTGTATTATCTCAAAACAAAACTTTATAAAATAAAATCTATGCGTCTAGTCAAACGTCCATTAATTTCTATCATCAATAATCATTTAATAGATTATCCAACCCCAATAAATATTCATTACGCGTGAAATTTTGGATTTCTTTCTGCAATGTGTTTAATTGTTCAAATTTTAACCGGTATTTTTTTAGCTATGCATTATACCCCGCATGTTGATTTAGCCTTCGCAAGTGTAGAGCATATTATGCGGGATGTTAATTACGGGTGATTACTACGTTACATTCACGCAAATGGTGCATCAATGTTTTTTATTGTTGTTTATACCCACATATTTCGAGGGCTTTATTTTGGATCTTATACTCAACCACGCCAATGAGTTTGAGTCCTTGGTGTTGTTATCTTCTTTTTAATGATGGGTACTGCATTTATGGGCTATATTTTACCTTGAGGTCAAATGAGTTTGTGAGGAGCAACTGTGATAACTAATTTAGCATCGGCAATCCCTTTTATAGGTGATTACATTGTAACTTGATTATGAGGAGGTTTTTCTGTAGATAATGCAACATTAAATCGTTTCTTTAGTCTTCATTACTTACTTCCTTTTATAATTGCTGCTCTTTCGTTGATTCATTTAGCGGTTTTACACCAAGACGGTTCGGGAAATCCTTTAGGTATTGATTCAAACGTAGATAAAATTGCTATGTTTCCTTATTTCCTTATAAAAGATTTTTTAGGTTTAATCATCCTCTTAATTGTTTTTTCTATGTTTGTTTATTTTTCACCTAACGTACTTGGTCATGCAGACAATTATATTGAAGCTAATCCAATGGTTACGCCCGCACATATTGTACCTGAATGATATTTCTTACCATTTTATGCAATACTAAGAAGTATTCCTCATAAACTTGGTGGTGTTATTGCTATGATTGCTGCGATTTTAATTTTAGCTTTTTTACCATGAATACATAGTACCGAAATTAGAAGCTCAAGGTTTAGACCTATTTATAAGTTTCTTTACTGAACAATGATTAGTTGTTGCATTATATTAGGGTGAATTGGCGGAATGCCTGTAGAGGAACCTTATGTTTTAATTGGTCAAATTGCGAGTGTCTACTACTTTATTTATTTTTTATTTATTTTGCCTATACTAGGGAAGATAGAACGTTTTTTACTAGAGTTTAACATTCAAAAAACAGATGTGTAAGATTTACACATCTGTTTTTTGAATGAACTGATACGGATAGAGGGATTCGAACCCTCATGACTTATTCAAGTCCCTAGAATCTAAATCTAAGACGTCTACCAATTTCATCATATCCGTTTATTTTCGTAAAGTAATAAATTTAACTACTCCTGCTGAACTTCTAAGAAGTTGCTTTTCAATAATTTGTTTTTTTACATCGGTTCGTTGATGCATTGTTAAAACTATTACCCCAATCATAGCTATTAGTAGTATTAAGCTAGATAATAAAAATAGTATGCTGTAATTAGTGTAAAGTACGTTTCCAATAACTTTGATGTTAGACAATGAATTTTCTTCTGCTAACCAAGATATTATTACCGATTGTTGATACGCTGATTTATAAATGTAAAATTCTTTAATGGTTAAATTAAATTGGTAAAATAATATACTAAAAATAGCTATACCTAAAGGAATTAATGAAATAGAATTCAAATTTGAATTATTTACCTTTACATTTAACATCATTACGACAAATAAAAAAAGTACTGCGATTGCTCCGACATAAACTATAAGTAACATAAATGATAAAAATTCTGCACCTAATAACAGAAGTAAACCTGCTATATTACAAAACACTAAAATCAAAAATAATACCGAATGAACTGCATTTTTTAAGGTTATTACCATTAAAGATGAAGCTAAAGCGAAAAATGAAAACATAAAAAATAAAAAAATTTCTGTAGTCATAATAGTTTAAGAAGTTTAAGCGAAAAAAGGGATTCGAACCCTCAACTTTAATCTTGGCAAGATTATACTCTACCTATTTGAGTTATTTTCGCTAAGGCGGGGAGAGCTGGGAGGTTAAGCACTAGATTGTGAATCTATAGATCGTGGGTTCGAATCCCATTCTTCGCCTAATTATATAAAATTGTCTGTTTTATATTAGCAATTGCTTTACCTGGATTTAAATTTTTAGGGCAAGCTTTACTACAATTCATGATTGTATGGCAACGAAATAATCGAATTTTGTGATTCAAGAAATTAAGCCTATAATTAGTATTATTATCCCGCGAATCAACAACTCATCTGTATGCTTGTAATAAAATTGCAGGGCCTAAATATGTATCTTGATTCCACCAATAACTAGGGCAGCTTGCTGAGCAACAAGCACATAAAATACATTCATACAAACCATCGAGCTCTAACCTATCTTTTTTGGATTGTAACTGCTCTTTTTTTGATATAAAATTATTTACTAATCAAGGTTTAATTAATTTGTATTGAGAGTAAAAATTTGTTAGATCTACCACCAGATCTTTTATAACATACATATGAGGTAACGGATAGATTGTAATAAATTTGCCTTCTTGACTCAAAGATTTTAAACATGCAAGCGAATTTATACCATTTATGTTCATCGAACAACTACCACATATACCTTCTCGACATGATCGTCTAAAGCTAAGAGAAGAATCTTGTGTATTTTTAATTTGAAATAAAGCATCTAAAATCATAGGCCCGCAGTTTTTCGTTGAAATAGGATATATATTAAACCATGGTTTTTGTTGACGATGTGGATTTCAACGGTATATTCTTACGTATCGTTGAAAGTCTAAGGATTGAGCTACTAAATTTAGTTTGTAAGAGTTTTTAGTTAAAAACATATTAATTTAATAAGTTAAAAAATAGAAAGAGAATTAAACCAAAACCTATAAATGTTACAAAAACGGTTGAAAAATATTGATTTAAAAAGACTCCTAAATCTCAAATTACATACCTTAGCCCGCTCAATAAATGATAAAGAAAAACTGATGCGCTTAAAACCAATAGGCTTTTTTTAACTTCATAAATTAAAATATATTCTAAAATTAAAACTCATTTTTGAGGTTCACAAGAAAATATTGACTTGATAAAATTTAGTTCTAAAATTAGTAGAACTACCATAAAAATTCCTGAAAGTCTATGTCAAATTGATGACAAAGATGAGGATTGCGGTGTATATATTGTTAAATGTGGAGATAAAGGGCGATTCGAAGATAAGAAATATTGAAGCATATGTGTAAAATTGTATTGTCCAGAATGGGATTCGAACCCATGACTCAAGAATCTTCAATCCTATGCTCTACCTACTGAGCTATCTAGACATATTAGATGAAGTAGGATTCGAACCCACGATAAATATTATTTATGTCAATTTTCAAAATTGATGCTTTCAACCACTCAGCCATCCATCCTAAGTTAGGGTAACAGGATTCGAACCTGTAACTTTTTGCTCCCAAAGCAAACACGATAACCATTTCGTTATACCCTATAAATAATTAAGTAAATAAAATTAAAAATGCCATCATTAAAGCAAATAAAGCTACAGCCTCTGTTAACGCAAAACCTAAAATTGTATACCCAAATAATTGTTGTTTTAAAGAAGGATTTCTTGCATAAGCCATTACTAATGAGCCAAATACAATACCAACGCCTGCACCAACGCCTGTTAGACCAATTGTAGCTAAACCTGCACCAATCATTTTTGCACTTTGAAGAGTAACGTTCATATTTTTATTTTATATTTATAAATTATAAGCCTCTCGAATAAAGCTAGAATCGGAATTGAACCAATATTATAAGATTTGCAATCTTTTGCATGAACCATTCTGCCACCTAGCCTTTAGTGAAAATAGGATTTGAACCTATAACTTTTGGATTATGATTCCAATGTTCTAACCAAATTGAACTATTTCACCGTTTAAATCCTTTTTGCTTTTCGAATTTTACATCCATTATGGGGTAAAGAAGTCTGATCAGAAATAGAAAGGATTTCTAATTTAGTTTGTTTAAAAAATTTTAAAATAAATTTTTTATTTTTGTTAAAACCTTTTAATTGAATATGTAAATACTTACAACCTAGTATGTTTACTTCCTTAAAAAGTTGTTTTAAAGTTGTTTCAATAGCAGTTGAAGTTATTTTTTTTGTACCTTTTATCTTTTGAGTCCCTACAGAGGTCCAAAAAATTACACTTCCTTGAATATTCGTCAAACAATATAAAATATTTGTTGAGGTAAAAAGAGTTTTTAATACAAGAGATTTCGATTTAATTGGTAACATTTTTTTATAATCAATTTATTTTAACCGACTAAAACTTCCATAATTAAATAGTACTTTTAGCAAAGATGAATTTACTTTTGAGTTCAGAAAGGGGTCAAGTAATTACTTAGCTTCACTTTTTAAGTTAAAATAGAGATATTTATTCTCATTCTAGAGCGCCTTTATACCATTCGTATATAAAACCTATTGTTAAAAGAATCAAAAAAAGAATCATACTTCAAAATCCAAATGGGGGTAAACCACTTAAAGTTAGAGATCAAGGAAACAAAAAGCTTACTTCCAAATCAAAAATTAAAAACAGAATAGCTACCAAATAAAATCTAATGTCAAAAGTAGTTCTCGCATCTTCAAAAGGGTTAAACCCACATTCGTAGGCACTCACTTTTTCTTGATCAGCTTTTTGTGGGGTAGTTACATAAGAAAGAATAAATATTGCCGAAGACAATAAAAATGCTAGTACCATAAAGATTAAAATCACTGAATATTCGCTAAAAATTATCATATGTTTTTCTATTTAAAATAACCAATTGAAGCTTAATAAAACACCTCCTATAAAGAATACCCAACCTAAAGCTAACGGTAGAAAAACTTTTCAACCAACCCTCATCAATTGATCATACCTATATCTCGGAAAAGATGAACGTACTCAGATAAATCCAAAAAGAAGTAAAGTAGTTTTCAAACCAAACCAAATTGTTGGAGGTAATCAATAGAATAGCACTAAATTAATTGGAGGTAACCACCCACCTAGAAATAAAATAACTGCCAAACTACACATTAATATCATATTCGCATATTCGCCTAAAAAAAATAAAGCGAAACCCATAGCAGAATATTCAACATTATAACCAGCTACTAATTCCGCTTCCGCTTCAGGTAGATCAAACGGAGCTCTATTTGTCTCAGCTAAAATAGAAATATAGAACATTATAAAAATAGGGAATAAAGGGATTCCATATCAAATAGATTGTTGCGCTAATACAATTTCTGTTAAATTTAGAGAACCTGAGCATAGTAAAACATTAATTAAAATTAAACCAATAGAAACTTCGTAAGATACCATTTGAGCTGCTGAACGTAACGCTCCTAAAAACGCATATTTTGAGTTACTTGACCAACCTGAAATAATAATTCCGTATACACCCAAAGACGACATTGCCAATATATACAAAACCCCAACGTTTATATCGGAATATACTAGCCCTTCACCCAAAGGTAAGACACATCAAGAAATTAAAGCTAATAAAAACGTCAGAATCGGGGCTAATATAAAAATACTAGTATTGGCGCTAGAAGGTAAAATAGTTTCCTTTACAAATAGTTTAAGACCATCTGCTAATGGTTGTAACATTCCAAATATCCCAACAACGTTAGGTCCTTTTCTTCGTTGCATTGCGGCCATAACTTTTCTCTCAGCTAATGTCATGTAGGCAACTGCAATAAGTAATGGTAAAATTAAAGAAATAATTTTTAATAGAGTTATGAGAATGAAGATCATCTTAATTTTAAATTATACTATTGACATAAAAGTTGAGATAGCTGTTATCAACTCCAGATCCAAACATGAACCAACTAATAATATTGTAGATGAACCTATAATTAATGAAGTTGGCTTATCCACTTTAAGCAAAATCGGCCAATATATTCTCTTGTCAAAATAAACAGATTTTATTAAACGGATGTAATAAAAACATGCTACACAACTCATAATAATTGCAATTATGCTAACCCCAATACTATTACTTTGAATAGTAATCAATAGTATAAATAATTTTGAGAAAAAACCTGCTAAGGGAGGTATTCCTGCCATTGAAAATAAAAAAATTAGAACTGCAAAAGCTAATACAGGATTAGTAGTAGATAACATGACCACATTTTCCAAATAACGTGCCTGGTATATTTTTGGAAATTTGTATTGCTTCAGACTCATAATAAAACCAAAAGTTCCCAATGATGTTATTACGTATATTAAAAAATAGAACAACACGCTAAAAATACCCATCGTGGTTCCCGTTATAAATCCAAGGAGTAAGAAACCCACATGATTTATTGAACTATAGGCCATAAAACGTTTTCATTTTGTTTGGGTAAATGCACCTAATGTACCTATCAATAATGATAATAAGATACATGGCAAAATAATTGAGCTTCATCAACCTATTCAATCATGAAACGCAAAAAATAAAAGTCGAAAAAGCACCGAAAAAGCCCCTAACTTAGGTATACTTGAAAAAAAAGCGGTAACTGTAATCATCGACCCTTCATATACATCAGGAGCTCACATATGAAATGGGCTGGCACTGATTTTAAATAGTAAAGCTATAATTACAAAAACTAAACCTGTTTTGATACCGTTTGATATTAGAGGATCATCTGTAATAAATCCTGTAAATAACTTTGAGAAATCGTTTAAATTAGTTGCACCTGTTAGTCCATAAATTAACGAAGATCCAAATAGTAAAAGTGCAGAAGCAAAAGCCCCTAAAACAAAATATTTTAGCCCTGCTTCCGTAGAGAATTCTGAAGTGCGTTTAAAACTAGCTAATACATAAAAAATAAGAGCTTGTAATTCCAAGGTTAAATATATACTTAACAAATCATATGATCTTACTATTAATAACATAGAGATAACTGCTAATAGAATTAAAATTCAAAATTCAAATGACGTAACTTTTTGCTGAACAGAGTACAAAAAAGTTAAAAAGAACCAACTAATTACAGATAATAATATAATAATCTGCGCTCCGTAACTAAAATTATCAAAAATTAAAAAATTATTCCAACTTATTAAGTTTAAGATCTCTTTAGAAATTGCTAAATATAACCCAAATGAAAGGATTTGTATTGTAAGCTTTCCTAAATTTATGCTTAGAATTGGAAATCCTAAACTAGCAAATGAGCTAAAAAATACCCCGTAAATTAATACAATAACCACACTTATTAGTATGTAAATTTCTAAAAGTATTGAATATAAATCATGTAATATATAAGTCATAGCAGTCAAATTTTATATAAACAATTCTATTGAGTGACGAATTAATTCAACGTAAGTTATTTTTATCGCTATTGAGAATATTAAATGTATTTTTTCAAGATGAACATAATCCTTTACTATTGTTTTCAAACCTAAACTTATATGAAATAAGAAAAAGCTCACGTTTAATATCAAGAATTCAATATCAATTAATAAGCTTCCAATAACAATGAAAGCACCTCAACGTAAACCAAATCAATTAAATTTTTGTAACATTTTATATTTTTAATTGCTCTATTAAATTCATTATAGAAAAATGAAGTTCATTTAATAGAGAGCTTGGATGTAAGCCTACCCATAAAATTGATAAAACAAGAGGGGTTAAAATTCAGAATTCTCTGCGTGAAACATCCTGAAAAAACGGGAAATATTGAGTTTTTAATATTCCAAATATAATTCTGTTAAATAATCAAATAGAATAAGCAGCTCCTAAAATCATGCCTACACTAGCTAAAACTGTTACAAATATACTTGATTGGAAAACTCCAAATAACACTAAAAACTCTCCTATAAAACTACTTGTTCCAGGAAATCCTAAATTAGCAAAAGAAAAAAACATAAAAAATATTCCAAAAATGGGCATAACTTGAATTAAACCAGTATAATATTTTATGATTCTAGTTTTATGCCGATCGTAGAGAATGCCTATACACAGAAAAAGAGCACTGGAAATTAGACCATGGCTAATCATAAGCAATATGCTACCCTCAATTCCTTGAAAGGTCAGTGAAAAAATTCCAATAGTTACAAAACCCATGTGTGAGACAGAAGAGTAAGCAATAATTTTCTTTAAATCAACTTGCCGTAATGTAGTTAATGAAGCATAAATTACAGCTACTAAACTCAATGAGAACACAAAAGGTGTGAAAAAAATTGAAGCAGAAGGGAATAACGGTAAAGAAAAACGCAAGAATCCAAAACCACCTATTTTTAATAGAATACCAGCCAAAATAACGGAACCTGCTGTTGGTGCTTCAGCATGAGCTTCTGGTAATCAAATATGGAACGGAATCATAGGTATTTTAACTGCAAAACTTGCAAAAAATGCTAATCACAAGATTAATTGCCTAAATTCTGAAAATTGAGCTTGTCATAACAATTGAATATCAGTTGTTCCTGTTTGAAAATATACGCAGACTAAGCCTAACAGCATTAACAAAGATCCTATTAAAGTGTATAAAAAAAGTTGATAAGCTGCTCGTATTTTTCTTAAGCGTGACCCCCATACCCCTACAATCAAAAACATTGGAATTAGTACGCTTTCAAAAAAAATATAAAAAAATAGCAAATCTAAAACACTAAAAACTTGAATAAGGCAAAATTCTAATACTAAAAAACATATTAAGTATTCTTTTACTAAAGTTTGCACAGAATTTCAACTAACTAAAATGCAAATAATTGTAAGAAAAGTTGTTAAAAGAATAAAAAACAATGAAAGCCCATCGACACCAATCGTATAGTAAATATTTCATTCCTGTAATCAATTAAATGTGTGCACAAATTGAAACAAAGAAGTATTTGAATCAAACCCAACTCAGATAAAAAGGGATAAGATAAATGTTAAACAAGAAATATACAACCCAACCAACCGGCATAAATGGATGTTCATAGAAGGTATAAAATGTAAAATTATTATGCCGCAAAAAGGTGTTAGAGAAGTAAGTAGTAAAGGATTAAATAATTCTGTGGTCATTTACATAAATTTTTTGAGTCTAGATTGATTCGAACAATCAACCTTACGCTTATCAAGTTACAGTCGATAGATTTTACCTCTGCCTAAAACTGTACAGGACAGTTTCCTGTCATACAGCTCCAACGAATTTTTCGTAGATGTTGAGAGCTTATCTTTCTACATTACAAGAAAGCTTTTGCTTAAACACTCTTCCTTAATACACGTTTCAGTTTTTTTATTTTTAAGATTTTTTAGGATTTTACTTTACACCAAAGAAAACTGTTTAACCCAACTAAATATACGCTCTTTAGTTTATGTTTTTCTTAAATTAGAGTTATGATGTTTTCAGTAAATTTCTGTCCGTATCCTTAAATCCTTTATTAAATTTAGCTTTAATTTTAGTAAATTATAAATTAACTATACATTTGGATTAAAAATGATAAGATTTTCGCTTATCTAAAAAAACTAATTTATTATCAAGCACTTTCTATTTCATAGTTTCAGTACTAACGTGTCACACGCGTACGCTCTAACCTTTAAGCTATAGACTCTGAGTTAAATAAAAAATAATAATACTATATACAAAACAAATGGTAAGGAAATTATTATGTAATTCATCAAAGAAGAAAATAAAAGAACTAAAAAAAAGCAAAGTCCTAGTATCGTAAAAAATAAATAATGGGTTATTTGACCTGTTTGTATATGTTTTAGCGTATCTGCCCAAGATGGGATTATTTTTATCAAACCATAAGGACCCACTATTTCGATAAATCCTCGATCTAAATTTTTGAAAGAAATGTTGTATCCAAAATTTAAAATAGGTCTAATTAAAAATTTATTATACAAAGAATCTCAGTATCATTTCTTATTTATTAAAAATGCAAAAAAGCTGACAGTTTTTACTTTCTTATACCATCTATAAGAAGAAATATTCAAGAGTGAAGCTAATATTACACCAAGCGCGCTCAGAAAAAAAGGTAACCATTTAATTTTAGTCTGTAAATACTCTACCTCAATTTGGTTAGAGTATATTGGTAAATTAAAAATAGAAATTTTTCAAAAATCTGCTCCAAAACCTATAAAAAAATCTTTGCAAAAATACCCTACAAACACACTCCCAAAAGCCAAAAATATTAATGGTATTAATATTAATAAATTTGATTCATGAGTGGTATTAATATTCACTCTACTCATGTTACAGTTGTTTATAAATGTCAAGTAAAGTAAACGGAAAGAGTAAAAAGCTGTAAAAAAAACAGCTAAGCTCCCTAATCAACAAGCTAAACCACTAAAAGCAATATTTAAATTAGAATTTGTTAACACCTGCGCTATTTCTATAATGAAATCTTTTGAATAAAAACCTGCTAGAAAAGGAAAACCTGCTAGAGCCAACGAACCTATCAACATAACAGAATAAGTTAAGGGTAAAAACTTCTTCAAGGATCCCATTCTTCTCATATCCTGTTCGTCAGAGACTGCATGGATAACAGAACCTGCACTTAAAAAAAGTAAAGCTTTAAAAAAAGCATGATTTGTTAAATGAAACATACTTACGTTGTAACATGACAAACCACAAGCAAATACCATGTAGCCTAACTGACTGCAAGTTGAGTATGCGATAACTCTTTTTAAATCATTTTGAAATACACCTACCATAGCAGCAAAAACAGCCGTTAGTGCTCCAAAAATAACTAAAATTTGTAACACAAATATCGAATATTCCATTAATGGAGAAAATCGAATAATTAAAAAAACCCCTGCGGTTACCATAGTAGCAGCATGAATTAATGCTGAGACAGGAGTTGGCCCTTCCATTGCATCTGGAAGCCACGTATGTAAGCCTAATTGTGCTGATTTTCCGATAGCCCCTATAAACAATAAAAGCCCGATTACAGTTATGTTATTAATTTTAAATTGTAAAAAAGAAAAATAATAATCCTGAAAAAATGGAGTTATTGAAAAAATTGTTAAATATTCAACAGAACTAAACGTGTAAAAAATAGTAAATATGGCAAGACCCAATCCGAAATCACCAACTCTATTCACAACTAACGCTTTTATTGCGGATTGATTTGCTGCTAAACGAGTGAATCAAAAATTTATCAGTAAATAAGATGCTAAACCAACCCCTTCTCAACCAAGAAACATTTGTAACATATTGTCTGCTGTAACTAAAACAAGCATAAAAAAGGTAAAAACCTCTAAATATGCCATGAATCTAGGGCAATGAGGATCAGTTTCCATATAATTAATAGAATATAAATGTACTAAACTTGAAATTGAAGTAATTACAACTAGCATCACTGCAGTTACTGAATCAAATAAAAACCCTCACTGTACTGATAAAACTTCTGCATTAATTCAGGGCAATAGAGAGAACTGACAAATAGTGCCACAAAACCCTACCTCATAAAAAATCAACAAAGATAAGATAAAAGAACTTATTACACAAGTTGTTGAAAAAATACCTGCTCCATAACGACCCAACCAACGACCACCAAACCCAGAAATTAAAGAACCTAATAAAGGTAATCAAATTATTGTAATATACATTTATGTTAGTTATTTTGAATAAACAGACTTAACGTTAATGCTGATTGAATCCAAAATTTGAGAATCATGAAATAACGCCGAATTTTTAATCATTACGCTTATTAACTCATCTACCCTCTTAGTATTCAGACTTCTGGTATCGGAAATATTTAAAATAGGATTTATTGAAAAAATTTTTTTTATATCACTTAAATGATTAAGAAGTAAAAGTTTTAATTTAGCTTGATTAGCCATTGATTTTTTAATCAATAATAAAGCTTCTGCTTCATTAACTTTAATTATTTCTTTTCGAGCCTTCAAAGATTTTAAGAATTTGGGAAGGAAAAAATGGGTTAGTGAGATGTAAAATACGGTAAAAATTACAAACAGTCAAAAGATTTGTGGAAATATAATTATACGATCTAATTGTGGCATTTTAATGTAAATCTAAAACATCATTTAAATAAATACAAGTTAATAAGGTAAAAACATAGGCTTGAAGGGCAGCAATTGCTAATTCTAATCCAGTTAAAGCTACAAGAAGTCCTAAAGGGATAACATGAAATATAGCTAATAAGCCGCCAGCCGAAAGCATAGTCCATGCAAACCCAGCAATGATCTTTAATAAGGTGTGACCTGATGTCATATTAGCAAACAATCGGATTGATAGTGTAAAAACTTTAACTGTGTAAGAAAGTAATTCAATTGTAATAATTAAAGGTACAATAATTAAAGGTACCCCTCTAGGTAAAAACAATGAAAAAAATTTTATACCGTGAGTTTGAATCCCTATAATGTTTACACCAATAAAGATTGAAAAGGCTAAACTAAACGTAAATATAATATGACTCGTAACTGTAAAACTATAAGGCACCATACCAATTAGATTACAAAACAGTAAAAATAAATGTAAACTAAAAACGAAAGGGAAATATAACTCTCCTTTAGCACCAAGATTTTCACGCAACATATTTGCTGTTACTTCGTAAAAGGATTCTTTTGTTAATTGTCAACTAGTAGGTACTAAGCTCCCTTTGTAAAAACTCAAACTAAGTCAAAATAAAGAAAGGCTAAATGTTAAAATCATAAAAATTGATGAGTTAGTTAATGATAAATTAACACCTGCAATTGATATAGGTAAAAGAGTAACAATTTCAAACTGCTCTAACGGGCTTGATATAAAGATATATTTAGACATGTTGTTTTATTTTGATCAGGAGAAGAAGGACTCGAACCCTCAACCCTTGGTTTTGAAAACCAGAGCTCTACCAAATTAAGCTATTCTCCTCATTTAGTATAAAGTAATTATGTGCGTTTACCGATCAGCGTTACCATTTTGATTAACTTTGCTATTTGATGTGTATCAATAATTGTAGATGTTGAAAGTAAAAGTTGGCTTAAAGATTGATTATAAATATTAATTTCCGTTATATTAGAAGATTTTATCAACGCCAGATTTGAGAATCAGTCCAAAATCAGAAATAATTGTTGTTTTCTCAAATCTAAATTATAACTTGGGATATAATTTTTGAGTACAATTAAAACCCGTTGGTTGGTTAATAACTCTAAAAAAAAGATTAACCTCAAAATTTCAGGGTTAAAAACAGAGTCTTCTAATCTCTGTAGCTTCAAAGAATTCAAACTACAAGATTTCTGCCCTCAAACAATTGGTTTTTTGTCAAACTGATCAAAGGTTTGTATAAAATTTGTATAAAACTTAGCATTTGGTAAATAAAACATCTTGTCATTAGTTTTGGAGATAACCGGACTCGAACCGATGATCTTATGTATGCAAAACATACGTTTTACCATTTAAACTACACCCCCTTCTATAGTGGTTTTTTATTCATCGGTTCGGTTTAAAAATTTTTAAACCGAACCGATGAATAAAAAACCACTATAGAAGAGAACATGTTCCTGATAGCTAAATGGTTAAAGCGAGTAGCTGTTAACTACTAGATTGTAGGTTCAAATCCTGCTCAGGAAGTTAGAGTAATTAGTTCAAATGGTAGAGCATTTCGTTTACATTGAAAAAGTTAATGGTTCGAGTCCATTATTACTCATTGTGTTTGTAGCTTAACTGGATAAAGCATTAAACTACGAATTTAGAGAGTGAAAGTTCAAATCTTTCCAAACACAGTTTAGAAGGGTGTATAGCTTAACTGGATAAAGCATTAAACTTTTAATTTATAGATCTTAGGTTCGAATCCTAATACACTCAAAATTATGTGATTAGATTAATTATTAATGTTTCCAATTGATGTTTACTCAAATGAGCTCTTTTACAGAACCTGCTATGTTTTTATAAGTTTAGTGTTTACGGTATTAGTTATTGTAAATAAATTTGAGGTAATAATCCTAATTGAGATAATTCCGTTTATTTATTTGGGTAAGAAATTTACGGTGGTAGAAATAACTGATTTAATAGAACTATTATGATTTCTAATTTTTTCAGTTTCTTTTTTAACTTTGTGACCTTTTATAATCTTTCATTTAAATCAATTTTTTAAATCCAGTTGATATTCATATCAAATTCATTACATTAAGTCTATTTTCAAACAATTCTTTTTTATAAGTGCTTTTTCTTGAGCTTTAAACTACTTTGGAATTTTACCGAATATATTACAACTATTAATTGAATTAAAACCCACTGATAATAATCAATTAGGTGTTTTATTAACTTTAGATATTCAATTAAATCTCTTAAAATATATAATCTGGGTAGTAGAATTTCAATATCTAGTTAATTTTGTAATGTTAAATGTCGCATTTTGTTTAATCTTTTCGAAGTTCTTTTGAACTCTCAGTTTAAAATACTATTTGATAGCAAATTACCGAAAGATAATTTTATTTTGCGTCACATTTATTTTGTATCTTATATTACCCCCGGATATAATTTTTCAAATTCTAATTTTTATTTTATCCTTTCTACTTTTTGAATCTCTTTACTTCTTCTTATGCTTAAGGGTAACAAATCAAATAATAGAACAAATCTATGCCAACTTTAAAACAATTACTAAAAAAAACTCGCGTTAAATCAAAAATTAAAAAACGTTCAATTGGACTAACCAAAAACCCTCAAAAAAAAGGGGTTTGTATTCGTGTATACACTATAAATCCAAAAAAACCCAATTCTGCTGAACGAAAAGTCGCTAAAGTTCAATTAACTTCAGGGAAATCCGTGATAGGTTATATCCCTGGGGAAGGGCATTCTTTACAAGAGCATTCTTTAGTATTAGTTCGTGGCGGCCGTGTTAAAGATTTACCAGGGGTTTTTTACCATTTTATACGTGGTAAATATGATTTAACATCTGTGAAAAATCGAAAATCTGCTCGATCAAAATATGGTAAGAAGAAATAACGGTGATTTTTCGCTCCTATCGTTTAAATGGTTAAGGCAGTACTTTTTCGTAGTATAAATGTGAGTTCAAGTCTCACTGGGAGCATAACGGGGTAGAGTAATTGGTAACTCATTAGGTTCATGTTCTAAAATTATAGGTTCAAATCCCATCCCCGTAAAATAAAATTTAACAATAAAAATGAAAAATAAAAAAAGAATCACAGTTAAATCATATTGGTTTTTCTTAAATTATGCTTTAATCAAAAATTTTAAAAAATTGCGTAAACTTAAATTAAACTCTAAAGTTACCGTAAATTTGGAAACAGCAACTGTTCATACTTTACAGTCTTGAATTTACAAAGGTTATCACAAAATATTATAGGGTAGTAAGAAATTATTAAAAGTTTTATAACATAAATAAAAGAGTTTGATCCTAGCTCAGAATGAACGTTATTGATTAGCTTAACACATGCAAGTTAAAATAAATGAATTGGCGTACGGGTGAGTAACGCATAGAAATTGATTTTAGAATAATTACGCAATGTATGAAAAGGTTAAACCCGCTCTAAAAAAGTCTATGTAAGATTAAGTTGTTGGTAATTAAAGCTTACCAAGCTTATGATCTTTAGTTGGTCTATGAGGATGGACAACCACATTGGAACTGAAAAACGGTCCAGACTTTATAAAAGGCAGCAGTGGGGAATATTGGGCAATGAGCGAAAGCTTGACCCAGCTAAATCAAGTATGTGAATAAAGTAATTAACTTTAAAGCATATTTTAGTGTATAAATAATGATTACTTAAAAAAGTCCTGGCTAATTTCGTGCCAGCAGCCGCGGTAAAACGAGAAGGGCAGACGTTATTCAAATTAATTGGGCGTAAAGCATACGTAGGTTGAATATTAATTTTTGATTTAAATCTTAAATTTCATGTTAAAGATAATTAATAAACTAATATTCTTGAGTTTAAGCGAAGATTACAGAACTTTAAACGGAACAGTAAAATGTATTGATATTTAAAAGAATCTCGATAGCGAAAGCAGTAATCTAAATTAAAACTGACACTGAGGTATTAAAGCATGGGTAGCAAAAGGGATTAGATACCCCTGTAGTCCATGCCCTGAACAATGAGTGTTAACTTTATGGTTTAAAATTATGAAGTTAAGTTAAGGCTAAAACACTCCGCCTGGGAACTACGGCCGCAAGGCTAAAACTCAAAGGAATTGACGGGGACCTACACAAGCAGTGGAGCATGTGGTTTAAATCGACAACACGCGCGAAATCTTACCAATTTTTGCATATTATACAGGTGTTGCATGGCTGTCGTCAGTCCGTGCTGTGAAGCGTTTGGTTTATTCCAATAAACGGACAAAACCCTCATGCATTTTAGAATGCAAACTATTGAAGATATATCAAAGGAAGGTGAGGATGACGTCAAGTCTTCATGACCCTAATAAATTGGGCTACTTTCATGTGCTACAATGATTTTTTCAGGAGGAAATAATGTTGGAAATCATAATTAAACCTTAAAGAAAATCATGTGCGGATTATTTTCTGAAATTCGAAAATATGAAGATGGAATTGCTAGTAATCGTATATAAGAATGTTGCGGTGAATTTGTTCTTAGGTCTTGTACACACCGCCCGTCACGCTATGGGAATTTATTTCATTGAAAAATTAATAGTTTAAGATGAAAAAAGGACTGAAGTGAAGTCGTAACAAGGTAGCCGTAGGGGAACCTGCGGCTGGATTATTTAACATAAATTCTACTACCCTACTTTAGAAAGCTAGGGCATAATAAAAGCAATATGTATGAACAAATTAATTACATTAATACATCAACTTTATTATTTTTAATAAGTATTGTAGGTATATTTTTAAATCAAAAAAACATTTTAGTAATGTTAATGTCTTTAGAAATGATGTTTTTAGCTGTGAGTTTTAATCTTATTTTTTCTTCAATTTTATTGGATGATATTGTGGGGCAGATTTTTTCACTACTAATTTTAACTGTTGCCGCAGCAGAATCTTCAATAGGATTAGCAATTTTAGTGATTTACTACAGAATACGTAGTGTCATAACAGTTGAACTGATGACTTTAATGAGTGGGTAA